TGAGCAGGCCTTTTATTTAGTAGGTAATATCGATGAAGCTACCGCGAAGGCTATCAACTTAGAAATGGAGAGCAATTTGAAGAAATGACTTTAAATCTTTGTGTACTGACCCCTAATCGAATTGTTTGGGATTCAGAAGTGAAAGAAATCATTTTATCTACAAATAGTGGTCAAATTGGCGTATTACCGAATCATGCTCCTATTGCTACAGCTGTAGATATAGGGATTTTGAGAATACGCCTTAAGGACCAATGGTTAACGATGGCTCTGATGGGCGGTTTTGCTAGAATAGGCAATAATGAGATCACTGTTTTAGTAAATGATGCGGAAAAGGGTAGTGATATTGATCCACAAGAAGCTCAGGAAACTCTTGAAATAGCAGAAGCTAGTTTGAGAAAAGCTGAAGGAAAGAGACAAATAATTGAGGCAAATCTAGCTCTCCGACGAGCTAGGACAAGAGTCGAGGCTGTCAGTGCAATTTCATAACTAGTTGGTTCGTTCAAATAATCAAAAGAGTTTCTGTTTCTAAACCCTATTTTGATTGCATTCACTCGACAGAATCCAATTTGGATATAACGCAATTCAAAAATGAAATAAATAAAAATACAAAATCTATAAAAAGAGAAAAGGGTGGGGCAAAAAACTTATTAGATACCGGAGTCAATGGTATCTAATAAGTTCTACCTACTATTGGATTTGAACCAATGACTCCCGCCGTATGAAAGCAATACTCTAACCACTGAGTTAAGTAGGTCATTTATCATCCTAAAAAGAACCAAATGGAACCCATCCCGTCGATGGATTATAAATATCATATTCCTTATAAGCAATAATAATCGAACCAATACCACTCAAAAATTCAAAAATTTAGGATGTTGGATCATAGAATATTCATCTTGACAACAAATTATATACATGATAAAATATGCATCACAAGCACTAAGGGCTATAGCTCAGTTGGTAGAGCACCTCGTTTACACGCGCGCCAATGTTTTTTCAGGGGAATCCACCATACAATCCAAAAAATGGATCTTATTGAGAAATCTACGTCTTACTCTATAATAACTTTAAGAGAACAATAGCCTGACGAGAGGTTCGGTCCTATTTGAGTGCCCTTTTAGGTACCAAACAGGCCCCATCTTGAGATATTGATAAGGTGAATACCCGTATATTCAATGCCAGGCATAATGAGTATAAGGCCCTCAAAAAATCTCTTTTCGTCCTATGAACTTGAAGGTGTATGAAGTTTCATATTGGATTTTTTAAGCCGAACGATAGAGACTTCATTTAACTTCAAATTCGAGGCCAAAGGCAGACCTACGTCAAAATAACTTCACCTTTGAAACACTTTGGGAGTGCTCCTGAATTAGAATCCCAAATAATGAATCAGAGCACATGGAGCCATCTCCTTATCTTATTTTTCTGTCAAGAAAAAATATGGCGGATTGGCTGATATTTCTATCAGTTAATGAAAGAGCCCAATGCAAAAAAAATGCATGTTGGGTCTTTGAAACAGTTCATATCATTTTGATAATAATAAGTTAAGTTTGGTCTGTTTTACCGAGAAGGTCTACGGTTCGAGTCCGTATAGCCCTATAAAAAAATGAATAAAATTCATATTTTCATTTGAAATAAAAAATTGTATAATTTTGATTTCTTCATTCTTGTTTGTTGCTTGTAACTGACCGGTTATTTCATTGAAACAAAATTTGTCCTAAAAACTCACTCACGAGAATCGTTTAAAGCAGAACAGAAAAGCCAAAAAACGGATTTCAAGGGATCGAATCCATTTTTTTCCAAACAAACCAAACCTTAGTCATTAATCATCGGAGGGAAATTCCATATGAATATGAATTTTCCTGCCCACAATCAAGGGGTTAAGCCAGTGATACTCCTTTTCTTTGGTATACCTTACCAATACCCGGCGAAGAACACCAAAACAAAAAGGGGGGGTGGTCTTCTTTTTCTGTATTCAATCAAGAGACAACCCCACCCAGATCTAATAAACGGAATATACCAACACTAAGATTAAGATATTCGAAATCCTGAGATGGAAATACCTACCCATTCTCGTACACTTGAATACTTGTTCTATTCTAAATTACTAAGAAAAAAACCCCCCGACTCTATTCCTAAAAAATGAAAAAATCAAAATATCGAACTCACATTTTGATAAAGAAAATTCAAATAATCAAAAGAATAATAAATTTGAAATTCTTAAACACAAAATAATAATTCTATTTGCTTTCTTTAGGAAGAATCCTGGGCGAAAACAAGAAAATTTGTCTAAGTGTAACATCTAGAGTTATACTAACTAAAGCAATTAAAGAAAATTGAACTAAAAAATAAAGAAAATTGAACTAAAAAAATGAAGTAGACTGGAAATAGGATCCCGATCAAGTCAGTCGATAAATCTTCAAATGAGATATGCCCTGGAATAATCAAAGGAAACTAGACAGTTTGGTCAAAATGAATTCTTGTTTTGACTAACTAGTTATCG